TCCTATTGATAAAAGAAAAGGTAAAGACTTAGCTTCCTAATAAGCTTTCAAGAGAACAACGTGTTCAAACCGAAGCTCCTAGATCAAAGGCATAACCTGGGTCTACTGGTCTGACATCTCTCCTAGAATTGGATCCGATCCTAGCCTAGCTTCAAAGAAGTCGTTACGCGAGAAGGTGTAGGTGCTGCTCGATCGAGCCAAGTAGTCCCTTTCTGCTCATAGTAGCCTTTACTACTCATAATGGCCAATACCCCTTTAGAGTAGAGTTGCGGATTCTACTCTTGAAGTGAGTGAGTAAAGATCTGCAAGGACTGAACCGAGCCCTCCACTGGATCGAGTTCACTTACGCTTTCCCTTCTTCATCTCAAGGTTTTGGAACTTATTATAAGAAGCTCCCACATTGGTTGGCTAGGTTGAATTATGGGTCTGAAGCCCTGACCTTCTATCTTTCCCAAGAGCTAATTCCGACATATCTCTGTTCGAATCGAAACTTCCTCTTTTTGTTGGAAAGAAGTCCGCTCTTCGGTCATCTACTCGGTCTACTATATAAGATAGAAGCGAAGCAGCTACTGCAGACAGGACTGAGGGGTAGGTAGGCAAGAGAGGCTGGAGACACGGAACTATCAGCACAGTAAGCAGAAAGGACTAGAGCTTCACAGAGGGGTCATCGAGCTAGGTCAGAATCCTAAACTTAAGGCTGATGAAAAGAGAGTCTAATTCTGTCAATAAAGGTATACCCCGGAACCAGCTCTTCATAAAGCCAGCAATTAAGAGCAAGAAAAACTTAATAGCTAACTTCCTCCTTCTATCTAATAGGGCTTGGTTAAGGCTCGGCCTCGGCCTGTTCTAACTCCTTACCCGATAGAAAAGTTTCCTTCCATGGAAGCTAACCCAACAGTTAGGGTGTTGGTTCTAAATTCAATAAAAATGGAAGGTCCATTCCTTTCGTTTGAGGAAAGCCCGTTTTTTTGTCATCAATGAAATTTGATATATGACTTATAAAATAAAACCTCATCTCGTTCAGTCTGGGAGATAGTGGAATTTTGTCTTTCTTCCCTACCTATTTTACTCTCTGGCAGCAGTTATTTAGGTGGTATCCCGAGATTGAAGAGATCGAATTCCTCCCGGGAACACACGAAACAAAGATATGAACTAGGTAAATAAAAATGGAAAAGAGATGTTTCCAATTCATCAAAATCAGAAGCTTTTTCTACATCCATATGATCTACTAAAGTAGATCGATATTGCCCATATAATGAAAGCAGATCTTGGTCCATGGAGTCCCAAGAAGGTAAGAACTCCAACCTGTCCGATGCTTCTTCGGCCAAATACAATATATGGGACCTGCACTATGAGCAAGCTGTGCGAAAAACCGCTTCTTTTTTCCGGTTTCGCAACAACTTGGGCGAAATGGGGCTCTACCGGGAAACCATTGATTTTTGAGTTTTCGCCATTGGTTACTGGTCGAGCCACTGGAATGGAATGAGATAAGAATCTCTGGAGATCTTTCCTCTCCACTTACTCGTAAAAGGCTTTCCCTCTTTAGAAGACTTCTTCCGAATGGCATAATTGTCCGAAACTCCGTTCCTCGATCTTCAAAGAAGACTGACTCCTCCTTCTCCTTTAGGATAGGATCATCGTTGGTCCTTCTTTCACTAATGATCTCACCATTTTCTAGTAGTTTCGCGCGAACGCGCGAGGGACTATCCTTTCTATCGCTTGCGCTTGCTTTTCACTCTCAAAACAACGGTCTCTCTCTTCTACGAAGCAAAGCGCATGGCGCTGAAGTGAAGAAAGCTCAATAAACACACACGAACACGATGCAGGGCATAGCATAAATGAGACCGCTGATCATTTCATAAAACATATATGCTTGACCTTTCTCGATGCTTTGGGGTGACTCACCAACCGACCCAGCAGTGATCGATGACATAACATAATGGTACGAACAAATCAAAGTCATTGGATTTGGTAGTTCTCCATTGACTTCTCTCTTTACCCCTTTGCATATGTTCCTAAAAGGGTGTGCACCTCCAGATGGGCGGGGGCCGGCCTCCCACTCTCTTATGCAGCATTTATTAGCTTAGCTGAGTTAGGCTTTTGCGTACCCAATTCAATTAGTACTCGTCCGTGCCACCTTGTGTAATGCATAAAACCAAATCGCTGACCGGTGGGGACTCTCCCATCAATGAATGAGGTGCTTTTTATGCACTCCCCAATTTTCTTGGTTGGTGGAGATCTCGACCTCTTCCGAGCCAAAGCTAAAAAGGAAGTCGGAGCTTGGTCCATATCGAGAAAAAACGTTCGTAATGAACGGATCTCCGATGGTCGAGCCTGCCAAGGACACGGAACTCAGCACCACCTACCCGGGCCAAGGTACTCAACCGGTCTTTCATGTGAATTGCGAACAACCCACAAGGGTGGTATGAATGAAACATAGTTTGAATAGGGGCAAGTCTAGAGCTGTGGTATGGAAAATCTATGATAAAAAAACCTAATCTCTTTACTTAGTCAGAGTCATTGTTTTACCGTTTCTATCTGCATGACTGCTTTCTTATGATGAGTAGTGCCCATCACTCGCCTCTCTGTCCCTGTATGAAGGAGCATCCACTGCGCTTACTAGTGGGTATGATTAAAGTCAAGAGCGGGTCTCTCAGAAAAAGGACCTTATCTGTATCCGTCTCTGTTACTCGAACTAGCCACCCCTTGGGAACCGTGTCCCCTTTTCCCCTGCAATGAAGGGCGGATGGCTTAGCCTTGCCTTTTGAAAGAATAAAATGGAAAAAATTCCTTTGAAGGAAAAAAGAAATAGGAGAAGATAGCCACACCGACGCACAGAGAATGAATAGGGATGCATTGGAGACGAATAAGGGCAGAAACTGACATGACATCTTTCTTTCCTGCTCTTCTAGTTAGCGCGTAGTGGGAATAGCCCCTTCCATTGCCTGAAAGCCAATAAAGAGTGCCTCACGTTCCACTGAACGCTGGGGAAGGAAAGGCACTGACTCTCGCCTCTATGCTATAGGCAGTGGAGACCTGCTCTTATACTCAGTATAAGTGTATAAGTAAGGTTCTCCTCCGGTAGTCAAAAGAGAAGTCTGAGTTCCCCTCTCTTTTATCGTGGAAGAAGAGTCAGATATAAGGATACCTCCTAGATTGAAGAAGCGCACTCCCATCCGTTCCAGAAGTCGCAGATAAATGGAAGGCTTAAATACCAAAAACTACGGAGGCATGATCTAAAAATGGGTAAGCCCGGTGGTTCAAGTTGAGCCTAGCCAACAACCAACATCAGCTTCTAGGGATAGTTGGAGCTCCAGTTGCTCCAACCATTCTAGTGAACCGGTCGAGACCAGCAGCTATGAATACCCTGTGCCGGTTGTGCGAAGGCAGCCTCAATCAAAATCAAGAAAAACTTCCTCCTAAGGAAAGAAAAAAAGCTGATTCACCTCTACCCTATTGGTTAATCCCGAAGGAAGCTTCCCTGAGAGAGCTGCTATAAGATAAGCTCTTTTTCCATTTAGTTTAGAGAGAGTAGCTTGCTTTCCACGGTCTGCTATTCCTTTCCTCTAATGACTAAATTTAAAACCTACCGAAATGGCTCTTTAAAGAAGGGCTTTATTCACAGGAAAATTTTGAGAGGGTCGACCAGTCCAGTCCATTTATCATCCCACCACTCACCCAAGCAAGCTCAGGAGTTCAGGTGCTACAGATTAGCTGCTTGAAGCCCGATCGTCAGTAACTTCCACCGAAGAGATCTTGTTTTTGTCCTTCTCGGGTTCCAGTCCAATCTTCTGCTGCTGCCCCCGGCCTCTACTTAATTTAAGACTTTCTGGTCCAGGCCTCACCTCAGGCTTACACAAGTCTAATTCTTCCGCTACCGATATTGGATCTGAGCCTTCCTTGAAAGAATCGCAAACAAAGAGTCAATTGCTTAGCTTATCGAGATCGCCCCTTCTTTGTTCGCTGCCGAGTAGAAATAGAAAGCAAAACTATGCGGCTATCACGAATAAGAAATTCAAGGATGATGCCCCGCAAGACAAAGACTGCTGCATAAAGTACTAGACCTGAGGCACCACCTACTCCCCCACCACGCACTTTTGGTGTCGAGCCAATGAATTCCCTCTTCCATAGCGAATTCATTGGCTCCCTTTCTTAACCTCGCAATGAAAAAAATGAGACGTTTGCTTGCTTCACCGCCAACAACCTTCTGTGCTTGCTATTAAGAACTCTTTCTTCTCAAACCAAACAAGCCCTACGCCTTCCCATCCGAGTGACATAAGCCTTTCCCTGCAGGGAAGGAAGATCAAAAGTCAAGGTCTTCAATAGTAGTAATGTAGGGAACATCTCACAACCAGCAAGCGTATTCACGTCAACATTTTAGCAAGCGAAGGCCCACCCTAGCCCATTGAGTGCGGAGTGAGCCGATTCAATGTCGTAAGGGCGTCTGTGTAACACAAAGCGTCTGTTGCCAAGCCTAAGATCTGATATCTGTCCTGTGTTAGCTGCCTGCCTGTCTCTCCCTGCCCACGACATGGGTTGGGCTTAGAGTCTGTTTCTTTTCTGTAGTTTCTGTAGTTGGTGTATTCATCTCTCTCCTTTGAATGGCGTAGATCTTCGTAGTACCAGTCAGCTAGCAGGTCAGGATCGGCGTATGGGCAAGCAAAGAATAACAAGTCTTCCTTTCCTGTCAGTAGCCGGGTAGCGAAACGACCTTAGGAGGGAGCGAGAAGCACCACTACAAGGGTTTGGTGAATCTCTCTTCCCGAGAGTTGGTATTCTCTGTCTGGTCTCAAGTCAAGAAGAGAATCGATCTATAGAGACAGTGGCAAGTCTAAATTAAATAGAACCTCAACTCTTTTTCGGACTTTCCGCAGCTTCTCTTTTATGGCATTGGAAGGAACTAGTCTTTGAAATTAGCAAAGCAAGAGGATCTAGGCACAAGGGCAGTCAGTGAGGGTGGTTGTAAATCAGCGGCAAGCCAGTCTTCTATCACTAGTCAGCTGACCTTAGGAGCGATCGATCTCATGGCCAAGCCAGTACCAAACCAAAAATCCGGACTGAGTGTCGCAACATCGGTACTTGTTTAGACTGAATTCAGTAATAGGCAGGTATAACATATACCCTTTCAACAATCTTCCTCCTAGCTCGTTAAAAAGAAAAAAGGGATGGAAAGGGCCCATAACGTCTAGCCTTAGGGGCAAAGAAAGAACGATCGCCTCATGTTTGAGCATGGTTGACACCAACTACAGAAAGAACTACCACATACAGACAAGACAGACAGACTTGGGGACAGAGATTCATACTTGCTAGACTGGCTTGCCGCTGATAGGTGGTCCCGCTGCATCCCTTTTTTTGCTTGAAGAGAGTTTACTACAGTGCTTAAGGAGATGAGAGATTCGCTATTGGATAGCTTGAAGAGGCTAAACTCGAACTCTTGAACTACTGGAATAGACAGACCGCAAGTCAACAAGCAAGGTTTTTCTTACTTGCTTGGTCTTCAATTCCTTTCTTCTTTCCTGTAAACCTGTAAAGAAATCTTATGCTTTTGGTAAGGGGAAGAGGGAATATGTCGTCATCTATCTGTCATCGGGAGTGGGTCTTCTTTCCTCTGGTATCGGGCATCCGGAATCAGTCTCGTTAATTGGCAATTTCTCTCTTAACGCGAATCCCTTCTTTTTTTAGAAGAGTCGCCCGGTCATCCCTTGTTGCTTGCTTTGCTTTGGGCTCATCCCGTGCTTGGTATCTTAGATATGCGATCTCACGTTCGATGTGCTCTTTCTTTATGAAAGATCTCTCCTCCCGTTAAGCACTCGGGTACAGGTAGACAGAGGAGTTAGAGGTTATGTAATTCGCTATATGTCCTTTTCTATCAGTACGATTCCCGTCCTTTGTCGGAAAGGGTGTCCACTCTTGCAACAGTCGTAATCGGTCTTTCTTTAAAGTATTCAGGACTCGGGCTATATGCCCTCTTTTCGATAGAGAAATTTGAAAGCTCTCGGCGCTAAACATGCGAGAAAATGCTCTCTTTTAAGGCCTAGGAGTTCATTCAACTATAGCAAAGTATAGAGCAGCGAATTCCTTATTATCTCCTCCTTATGGTAACAGGAATCTGTCCAACCTCTATTGGTCATCTGGAAAGGGTCATCCCTTGCTTCTTCGATCCTCGGCCATATGTCCTCTTCAAGCTCTCCCTTTTTTGGTTTTGGTTGGGAAAGGCCGGGCGGAGCTGTGGATGCTGAGTCCTTTCCTTTCCTTGGAGAATAGAAAGGATTCACTATCTCTGTCCCGAAGTCACTATTTGAACCAGTGAGTACTGAAACTTACAAACTGCCTCCAACCGTCAAAAACGATTAGGCTTCCATTCCAATTCAAGATATTCAATCCAGGCCTGGATTGAGTGCGTAAGGACTAACCTATGTTGCCTATGTTGACCCTCTTATGCCGAACCAACCAGTTCTTTCTTCGAATTAGACCAATCGACATTCGTTTATATGCCGCCTATAAAGAAAGAAAGATAAGAGCCTCTACTATTTCAACAGCCAGAGAGCCCACTCAATGAACAAAGCCTTTCTCTTTTGTGGAACGTGCACACAGAGTTGGAGGGATCAGTTGGATCTGACTGAGAAACCCACCTTTTGAGGCTTTTTTGGCTACATCTCAGGTACAGACCGAACGTCCCCTAAGGAAGGCCCTTAAGGGGAGGTTTGGAACCCTAACTAACTAATTGGTTTTGTTCCGCCTTCTCCACTTGACTCCACTGGTCGAGAACTCTACAGCTTCATCCGAGATCCTTCCCAAATGAACATCCTAGCCCAGTAACAATATCTTCTCTTATCTTCCGCCTAGAAAATCGGATCCATTGATAAATAGAAATTGATGAAGACGATTTTCCTCATCTTTCTATCGTTGTGCTGTTCTACCCACTGCTTATCGATAATGAATCACTTTCATTTCGTTTTTGGTAGGGCTTTTCCCCATTGCCATCCCTTTTTCCAATTCCCTACTTCTTATTTATATACTCATCTAAGACTTCTATTCAGACATGATGGATATTGAAACCAGCAACTTCTTAGGAGAGTAGCTAGACTGAGTTCCACTTCTATACTCCAGTTTACCGAGGGCTAATGGCTGGCTTCTTTGTCTAGTCGCAACTTTCAAACTTAGCCTAGCCGATTGGTTTTGTTTTGTTCCTGATTACTGCCCTAAAATCAAACTTTCGTTCAGTGACATCACAAGGGTTGGTTTGAACGCTTAGGGCAATTGGTAGGGGTCATCCGCGCAAGAGCGCTTCTTCTTTGGGTCCCTATGGCTGGTAGGGGTAGCATTGACTATTGGAGTGAGCCAATCCTTTCTTTGGTTCTTTATAGCTGATAATCAGTATAAACTCAGGGGGTATGAGTGCATGATTCTTTCTCCCACAAGCTTAGAGAAAGAGACCGAAGGAGGATATGAAAAATCCGCGGATTCCCTAAAGCTAGAGCAGCTACTTCCTTAGAACTGCTCCGAGATGGTATTCAAGAAAAGCTCACTAGCAGAAAAAGGGTTTTGAAGAAGCCGACATTGAATTGACTACCTAAACTAAACTGCCTGCCTTTCTTTCAAGATCAAGATACTACTACTACTCCTATGATTTCATTACAGGGAAAGGAAGTTAAACCTCTCAAACTCGGAAAAGAAAAATCGAATGTTTCTTGACCAGGAGCAATAGACCCCGAAAGGTGTGAAGTTAGTGCCTCCGCTTCTGAAAGAGCTGCGGTTATAAAAATTCCAATTGAGTTTTGATTCGCTGCATCAATGAATGTGCTTGCAGAGTGGGGAACTATAAGCATAACAGCTCTTGAAAAAGAAAGGAAAGAACTAGTCTTGATGCCGAAAATCCCATCTTTTTTTGTAATTAAAGTGAACCTATAACTTTCTACCTTAGTGCCGCTGTTGGAACTGCAGATTCTTTATGACTGGACGGGTACGACCTCTTGCTTCTCAATGTCATGGAATGGATAGGTGATGTTTCCAACCGGAAAAGACGAAAAAGAAAAAATAAATAAAATAAGAGCGGGTGAAGGAGTTAAGTTAGAGATCTGTTTCTAGACCTTGAAGTCACTTCCGGGATTAGCTTGATTTGGGCTAGGAAATCCTTTTATTTGTAGCATCCATCTTACTTGAACCCGTCACTCTTATGGTTAGTTTATTCCGCATCCTCACCATCTAATTAAAACTCATTACCGACTGCTGCAACCTTTGCCGGGAAAGAAGAAGGAATTTAATCCAAACCCCTAACTCGATAAAAATTCTTCATCTGCACCTGAGACAAGTAAAGGATATCCCACTCCGGTAAGCTAGCAAATAATATAGAAGATTAGAATTTGATAAAGTTCTTTTTAAAACTAAGAAAGTTCTCTTCGATTCGAGTCGAGTGCATAAGCCGCTTTCCCTTTAGGAATCTTGTCTCAAGCCATTGATCTTAGCTTTGGCCCTATCTGGAAAGGAAAATCTTAAAGCTTCCCTCTTTTTTCTGCCTCTCCAGTTCAACAAAAGGATTCTTTCTTCTGGTTTACCAAGATCTTAGTCATTTCACCTCTGTACTTTGATTAAGAGTTCAAAAGGCAGGATTTTTTTTTATATGTGAATAGGTCCCTTAAACTAACCTATCCATGGGAGAAACCCTCTTTTTTTATTTCCTAAAGTAGTCCTTCTTGAAAGAAAAGATTTGTGAGTTCTTTCACTCCCGGCTGTTTTGTCTTATTCGTTGATCAGTTTTCTTCCTTCCTCGGAAAAAAAAGACCTAAGGTCAGGAGGATAGTTCCCACCTACTTCTTGCTTGAGTTGAATCAGCTGAGAGTTCAAGCTTTGATCTCGCAATATGTAACGTAGGAATGGAAATCCTCAAACTCTTTAGGAGTGAAGCCCTTATATCAGCTTTCCTCCAGGACCGGTTATTGATTCAATCACAGCTTATACAACTCGCAACTCGGTAATGAAATTGTCGCCATCAGCCTGAGATCAGATCAAGGTTATCGAGATTCTCTTTCATTCCCTTTCGAGGATTTATCTAGGCTAAGCCAAAGAGAAGAGGTATCAACCGGGTTTAATAACTTCGGATGATAAATCATATAAATTTGACATCGGCCACATATTCTGTAGGTGTTGACCACCTTTATTCGTATAGTCTCGTCAAGGTAAAGTAGGGATGTGGGAAAAGAACTTTCTTCTCTTCCACCCATTTTTTTTTATTAGATGACCGAGTCGAAAGAACTAGTATCTTTTCTTTTCTTAAAAAAAAAGCCAATCATCGAAGAAGAAGTTCCCCCGCTTTCAATAGAAGATGAAGGGTGGAATGATGAATTGGCAGAGTTTGCTTTACCTACTTTAGGTCTTAAATCCCAGAAGAAAAATTCTGGATGCTGTCAGAGTTCCCGATGTCCCATATTCATATTAGATTAGTCTTTGTCTTCTCTTGGTTAAGATCTTTAACTCTTAGTGGCTTGAGTAACCAGATATTAGAAGCTCTGTAACCCTTGGATTTTGTCCTTCCGCAGTGGAAGATTAGGCTAGTTCAGTTACTTCCGGCCGGGGTCAACGAAGGTCTTAAGTGGAAGGAAGAAGTCCTTTTAATCTCCCATCCGCATATTCACAATAATCAGATTCCGAATTATAAGCAAAGAATGCCTTTGCCCGAACCGATACAACTGAGAAAAATGAAGAGATGAGGAAAGGACTAAATCTAAATCACCTCACCCTCTACATCTTTAACAATTACTTAAGGCTGAGGATTGAATTCTTGGAACGGAACTCTTTCTAATTCCAGCGTCCGTCAAGCTCTTAATAGAGATGGGAATGCGAAAACAAAGAATATATTTATTCTTATAATTTATTAGGTAGAAGTGGAAAAGAACTCGCCTAAGGCTTCCAACTCCAAGAGGCTCACTATTGCTAATGTGCGGCCCGAAAAGAGTAAGAGAATCCCAAACCAAAGCTACGTCGGACCGGACTTTTCTGCTAA